TTTTAATTCTATTCTTTATTCTTACATTAAAGAATGAATCAAATCTCCCCAAGTAGGATTCGAACCTACGACCAGTCGGTTAACAGCCGACCGCTCTACCACTGAGCTACTGAGGAACAAGGGGAGATTCGACCTCCTAGAGTTCAACTCCCGCTCTCAACCCATGAACAATATGAGTCCGAAGCTTCTTTCGTAACTCCCAGAATTTCTTCCTAGTGGCTCCGTTCCATGCCTCATTTCATAGGGAAGTCCAAAGTGGCTCTATTTCATTCTATTTCACTTCCTAGCACTTCCTATCATTTAATATCCATCCCTTTGGTCTTATTGACATAAGAGATGCCATTTATAGTCTATCTCTTTCTATATATGGAAAGTCAAGAAATTCTCATCGAAACATCGAGAAATTGTGCATATAGAAAACTCTAAAGAAAGAAAAAAAGAGACCCATGCCATGATTTTCAAATCTTTTCTACTTAGTAGTCTAAGTTTCTCGATGAGGATAATTAATTCGGTCGTTGTGGTCGGACTCTATTATGGATTTCTGACCACATTCTACATAGATCCCTCTTAGATCTTCTTTCTCCAATCTTGGGTTAGGGAAGAAGGAGATATTCGCGACTACTGGTGGTTTCATTATGGGGCAGCTCATGATCTTCATATCGATCTATTATCCACCTCCGCATCGATTCTTTCTTAGCTAAACGGGTGGAAGATCCATCCAATTTGGTTATATCATCAACTCGAAAAACGGATCTGAATGTGACTGAAATGCACGATCTTCACAGGTATCACTTTTCACGATACCTAATCCTAAAAGGTGGAATAGCGATTTTCGAACCATTTCCTATAAGAGAATGGTTTCCATTACTTTGAGAAATGGATTCTATATCAAAATCAAACTATAGCTATTGCATTAAAGAAGAAAAGAAACTAATAGAAGTCGAAGACGCGGAATGGTAGTGAATAGAGAAAAAGATTCTTCTGATTTTCTTGTTCCTGAAAATATTCTATCTATCTCCTAGACGCTGTAGAGAATTGAGAATTTTCATGTCTTTCAATTCTCGTACTCGTAATTGGAAAGTTACGGAAGGAGATCCATCATTTTGTAATGAAAACAACATAAAAAACTCTGGACAATTTCGAAATCAGACCAAGCGTCTTAATACATATGCAAAAAAATTCATTATTGGCCTACCATTGATTACAAGATTTAGCTTTTAAGAATCGCTATTGCTTTGATACGAATAATGGCAGTCGTTTCAGTATGTTAAGGATACAGATGTATCCACAATTCATTTAGAGTTACTTAATAGCCTATTTCTTATACTATATCTCTCTCCCGTGAAATTCTCGAGCCAAAAGAGGGATACATATGCTGTGTTTCATTTTGCTAAATGATATCCATTAAATGGTGTATCAATTCGATAAATTGGATATAGCAATAAATAAATCAGCAAAATTCTTTTATTTTAGATCGAAGAAACATTTCTTCGATCTAAAATAAAAGAATGTACCCTTCTATCCAAATCCAATTTGCATCGATAAAATAAATCCAAATTATAGATTCCAGCAGTAGATGAATAATTGCAAATTTTTGTGTGTACGAGATTCGAATAACTTCAAAATAACTGACATAATTTTTTATTTTTCCTGATCAGAAAAATATATGAAAAAGAAAGGAGGTAGAAAAATTTTTTGATTTATGGTTAAAGAAGAAAAACAAGAAAACAGGGGTTCTGTTGAATTTCAAGTATTCAGTTTCACCAATAAGATACGGAGACTTGCTTCACATTTGGAATTACACAAAAAAGATTTTTCATCGGAAAGAGGTCTACGAAGACTTTTGGGAAAACGTCAACGTTTGCTGGCTTATTTGGCAAAGAAAAATAGAGTACGTTATAAGAAATTAATAAGTCAGTTGGATATTCGGGAGAAGTAATTTAATCGTTCGAATTTTTTTCTTATTTTATTAGTAGTCTTATAGTAGTCTTAGATTTTGCATTTTGATGAGCCTCGTTTTGAGGAATTCATGGAATAATGAATTAAGGAAGAAAAAAGAATATGAACAGGGATACATAACATAAAAAAAAGAATAGATAAGATGATATTCGCCCCCCTCCTACATATTTAATTTCTTCTCCTATACAAAAACCGGCAAGACCTACTCCATTGATAATTCCATCAATAACACCTTTATCAAAAAAATACGTTAGTTCAGCAAATCTTCTTATACCCAGGATAAAGAGCCTAGTATAGAAAACATCTATATAACCGCGATTATATGACCAGCTGTATACCTTTTTTTTTACTTGATCCAAAAAGAACTTTTGGGGATTTCCTTTTACAAGGTAATTTTTCAAATTCAAATTCTGAAAAAAAGAATAAGCGGATCCATAGCATATATATGCTATGAATAGCCCCAAAATAGCTATACTTACAGAAGAAATTGCATTAGTCAGAAATTCATATGAATTTATAGAAGAATTCAAACTTTCTTCGAAAAGGCTTATTGAAGGGGTTAGCCATTTTGATAATATAGTTAACTCCGGTGTTCCATTATCCACTACTCCATTATCGAAATGGATTCCTATGGATCCAATGAACAAAGTAAAAAGCAGTAATATAAGAAGAGGAAATAGCATAGTATTTCCAGTTTCGCGAGGATAGACAAAAGTATTTTTCGCTCCAAAGGAAATACTAAAGAATCCTATCCTTTTTCTTGTATTACCAGAAATTGGGGGTATATTTTGTGAAAAAAAAGAAACTCCACTCTTCATTGTTGATAAAACAAAATCTCTATTGACTCCTTTGGGTATGCTTTTTCCCCATAAGGATATTGAATACAACGAACCTTCTTTAGTACTACTGTAATTTTTAAAATGAACACGCAAATACCCATCAAAAGTAAGTAAATATATTCGAAACATATAAAATGCAGTTAATCCTGCAGTAAAAGAAGCTATTATTCCAAAAAAAGGTGAATACAACCAACTATTACTAAGGATTTCATCTTTGGACCAGAAGCAAGCAAGAGGTGGAATACCACAAAGAGAAAGTGTACCCAATAAAAAAGTAGTTCTTGTAATAGGAACATATTTTTTTAAACCACCCATAAGAACCATATTCTGACTTTTATCTGGTGAATATCCAACAAGAGGTTCCATTGAATGAATAACAGATCCGGATCCCAAGAACAATAAAGCTTTCGAATAAGCATGAGTGATCAAATGGAATAAAGCTGCTTGATAAGAACCTATACCTAGAGCTAACATCATATAACCCAATTGAGACATTGTAGAATAGGCTAAGCTTCTTTTAATATCTCTCTGAGCAAGAGCTAAAGTCGCTCCTAAGAAAAGTGTTATTGTACCTACTAAGGAAATGAAACTCATTATCAAAGGTAGGGATATGAAAAGAGGAAGAAGTCGAGCTACAAGAAAAACCCCCGCAGCAACCATAGTTGCTGCGTGTATAAGAGCCGAAATGGGAGTGGGTCCTTCCATAGCATCGGGTAACCATACGTGAAGAGGGAATTGTGCAGATTTTGCAACTGCACCAAGAAATAATAAAAAAGCAAACAAAGTAGGAAGTAATGAATTAATCCCATTATTAGGAATCCAGTTATTAGCTATTTTGAACAAATCCCGAAACTCTAAACTACCTGTTATCCAAAAAAAACCTAAAATTCCTAATAACAAACCAAAATCCCCTACACGATTAGTTACAAAAGCTTTTTGACAAGCACTCGCTGCAATTGGTCGTGTAAACCAAAAGCCTATCAATAAATAGGAACACATTCCCACAAGTTCCCAAAAAAAATAAATTTGGATCAAATTGGAACTAGTAACCAATCCCAACATGGAAGTATTAAAAAAACTTATATAAACGAAAAATCTCAAATATCCCTCATCGTGAGACATATAATCGTCACTATAAATAAGAACCAAGATTCCTACAGTAGTAATTAGTATTAACATAATAGAAGTAAGAGGGTCGATCAAGTATCCAAATTCTAAGGAAAAATCATTATTGATGGTCCAAGACCATAGATATTGATAGATAGAACTCCCTTTTATTTGTTGAATAGACAGGTGAACTGAGAATACCAGAGCTATACTTAAGAGTAAAACACTAGGAAAAGCCCATATGCGACGAAGATTTTTTGTTGCTGTCGGAATAAGAAAAAGGCCCAACCCCATTGACATAATAACTGGAAGTGGGAGAAGAGGGATTACCCAGGCATATTGATATGTATGTTCCATAAGAAAAGAAATAGCAATTTTTAGTTGAAATTTATAGTTCTTTTTTTCTATAAAATTGTTTCCGATTCACCAAACCTATTCTTATTTCTTTCTTAATAAATTAAAAAATAAGAATAAGAAAAAATACAGGAATTTTGATTTTTTCCAAATTTGTCTCATTGAAATATTCAAAAATGAAGAATGGGTTTAGTTGCTTAAATTCAAAAAGTTAATCAAAGAATTTCGTTATTTAGTTATTAGATAAAAAAAGATATTTATTAAAATACAAAAAAAGATTGAATCAGTTTACTTTCTATTCCTATTCTTTTTTTTTATTTCGACTGGAATTCTATTCTTGAATATCTTCCCAACTTAATTAACTATTTGAATTTTACCTTCGTTTTATCTCCCCATATTATATGAGGGCTTATACCCATTTATATATGGAGTATATTTGATATATAAATTGATTTAAATAGAAAACCTTTGTATATAATATATTTTTGTATATATTGTATATTTTTAAAACAAAGTCTAAAATATATACGAAAAATACACGAAAAACTCTTGTCTTATCCACATTAGACAAAATGAAGTAAAAAATAATTTCAAATTTCATTATCTTTCAGTATCTAAGTATAAATACTAAGAAAAAACAGAAAGAAGGATTGATTTGCGGCAATAGATGTCTTTCACATACAACTAGAAAAAACAAATTCCTCTTTTGAATGGCAGTTCCAAAAAAACGTACTTCGATGTCAAAAAAGCGTATTCGTAAAAATATTTGGAAGAAAAAAACTTATTTTTCCATAGTACAATCTTATTCCTTAGCAAAATCAAGATCATTTTTGAGCGGTAATGAGAAGCCAAAACCAAAAGGTTTTTCTGGGTAACAAACAAATAATCAGGGTTTGGAATAATCTGAATTGACCGATCTCAAAGAAATTCCAATTATTTAATATGAATGAATAATTTGGATTAATTAATGAATGTACTTTTATGCGTCGAATTCCGGGGTACAATATTCTTAGAACTAATCCCTCTGTTATTCGGTTTTATAAAAGTTTTGGTATATTGTGTCCTCAGTATTCTTTTTTCCTATCAAAGAACTTTTGATATTTGATAATAGAATCCTCCTATTTTTTTATGAGGATTCTAGTATCAAAAGTAGAGTATTCTTGCAATAGGATTTAGAATTTCTACCTATCTTATCCAAAATTCACAAATAAATTCGTTTAGGACAGGTAAATCGTATTAATAAGAGCATAAAGGCTTTGACTTTATAAACTTTTCAAAAAAATTGTATTTAATGATTAAATTCTAATTTTCCTAAATTCTATGGATTCTCCCAATCTCGACGATTCGCAAGAAAATAACTATTATTATTTTAAGTGAACTATTATTTCAAGTTAGCCGCCATGGTGAAATTGGTAGACACGCTGCTCTTAGGAAGCAGTGCTCAAGCATCTCGGTTCGAGTCCGAGTGGCGGCATTCTCGAAAAAGAATACAATAGATTAGAAAATGGATTCAGTTTGAAATTTCCAATTTTGTAATGGGACCTTCTCCTTATGCTATTTGCAACTTTAGAACATATACTAACTCATATCTCTTTCTCAACTATTTCAATTGTGATTACGATTCATTTGATAACCTTATTAGTTCGTGAACTTAGTGGATTACGTGATTCGGCAGAAAAAGGAATGATAGCTACTTTTTTCTCTCTAACAGGATTCTTGGTTTCTCGTTGGGTTTCCTCGGGACATTTTCCATTAAGTAATTTATATGAGTCATTGATCTTCCTTTCATGGGCTCTGTATATTCTTCATACTATTCCTAAGATACAGAACTATAAAAATGATTTAAGCACAATAACTACGCCAAGTACTATTTTAACGCAAGGCTTTGCCACGTCAGGTCTTTTAACTGAAATGCATCAATCTACAATACTGGTACCTGCTCTCCAATCTCAGTGGTTAATGATGCATGTCAGTATGATGTTACTAAGCTATGCAACTCTTTTGTGCGGATCCTTATTATCCGCCGCTCTTCTAATCATTAGATTTCGAAAGAATTTCGATTTTTTTTCTAAAAAGAAAAATCAAAAATTACTTAAAACATTTTTATGTAGTGAGATTGAATATTTCTCTGCAAAAAGAAGTGCCTTAAAAAACACCTCTTTTCCTTCATTTCAAAATTATTACAAATATCAATTAACTGAGCGTTTGGATTCTTGGAGTTATCGTGTTATTAGTCTAGGGTTTACCCTTTTAACCATAGGCATTCTTTGTGGAGCAGTATGGGCTAATGAGGCGTGGGGATCCTATTGGAATTGGGATCCTAAGGAAACTTGGGCATTTATTACCTGGACCATATTTGCAATTTATTTACATAGTAGAACAAATGCAAATTGGAAGGGTACGAATTCTGCGTTTGTAGCTTCGATAGGATTTCTTATAATTTGGATCTGCTATTTTGGTATCAATCTTTTAGGAATAGGTTTACATAGTTATGGTTCATTTACACTACCATCTAAATGATTACATAACATAAAACATTCATAAAATGAAATTTTTTTGATTTGGGAACCCCTTTGAAAAGACGTTCAAAGGGGTTCTCAAAAATGGGAAATAGATCTAATTATACTTTTTTCCATTTTTGAGAATTTTTTGGTTTTTCCATTATGAAATATAGAGCGGACTAGTTAAAAAAAGAAAATCCTATTTAGGATAATAATTGGATAAGAGAGCCTCTACCCTGTCAACGGATAGCGAGAGAACAAAATCCGGATAAATACCAATTCCTATTACTGGTAAAAAGATACAGATTAAAAGAAAGAGTTCTCTTGGTCCAGAATCCACAAAATTTGCGTTTGGAACATGAAATAACTTGTATCCATAAAACATCTGGCGTAACATAGATAATAAATAAATAGGAGTTAATATCATTCCAATTGCCATTACAAAAGTAATTAGCATTTTTGGCATTAACATAAATTTTGGACTAGTAATTAATCCGAAAAATACTACTAATTCCGCAACAAAACCGCTCATTCCTGGTAAGGCAAGAGAAGCCATTGAAAAGCTACTAAACATAGTAAACATTTTTGGCATTGGTATAGATATCCCTCCCAGTTCTTCGAGATAAACAAGACGCATTCTATCACAAGCCGTTCCTGCCAAGAAAAATAGTGTAGCACCTATAAATCCATGGGATAATATTTGTAAAATAGCTCCATTTAGTCCAATGTTGGTTATGGAACCGATTCCTATAATTATGAAACCCATATGAGATACGGAGGAGTAGGCTATTCTTTTTTTGAAATTTCGTTGACCAAGAGAGGTTGAAGCTGCATAGATTATTTGTACCGCTCCTATTATTACCAACCAGGGGGAAAATAGATAATGAGCATGAGGTAACAATTCCATATTGATCCGAATCAATCCGTATGCTCCCATCTTTAATAGGATTCCTGCCAAAAGCATACATGTACTGTAATGTGCCTCCCCGTGGGTATCTGGTAACCACGTATGTAGAGGTATAATTGGCAATTTGACAGCATAAGCAATAAGGAAGCCAAAATAAAGTAGTATTTCCAATGTTGCAGGGTATGATTGATTAATCAATTGTTCCAAGTCTAATCTTGGTTCGTTGGAACCATATAAGCCCATACCCAGAACTCCGATTAAGAAAAAAATGGAACCGCCTGCAGTATACAAAATAAACTTGGTAGCTGAATATAGACGCCTTTTCCCCCCCCACATGGATAAAAGTAAGTAAACAGGAATTAATTCTAACTCCCACATGATAAAAAAAAGTAAAAGGTCTCGTGAAGAAAATAATCCTATTTGACCGCTATACATTGCTAGCATCAGGAAATAGAATAATCGCGAATTCCGGGTAATTGGCCAAGCCGCTAAAGTAGCTAAAGTAGTGATAAATCCTGTCAATAAAATAGATCCTACTGAAAGTCCATCGATTCCCAATCTCCAGTGGAAATCAAAAACATCTATCCATTTATAATCCTCCTTTAATTGCATTAAGGGATCCTCTAATTGGAAATGATAACAGAATGCATACGTCATTAGAAGGAATTCTAATAAACAAATAGATATAGTATACCACCTAACAATTTTGTTTCCTTTATGGGGTAAAAAGAAAATTAATAAACCTGCAAATATCGGCAAAACAACAAGTATTGTTAACCAAGGAAAATAGCTCATGATAAAGTAATAAAGACAAGATACGTTTTGACCAGAAAAGCCCATGCTCGATTATTTTGAGCACAGGCTTCTTCGGTAAAGAGGAATCAAACGATTCAAGTGGAGTTTTTTGTAACGTATCAATAAGATAGAGCCATGCTGCGGGTTGTTTCAGGCCCTAAATAAACGCGGACACTTAAAAAATCTGTTGGGCAGGCGGATTCGCATCTCTTACAACCCACACAATCTTCGGTTCTCGGCGCAGAAGCAATTTGCTTGGCTTTACATCCATCCCAAGGTATCATTTCTAATACATCTGTTGGACAAGCTCGTACACATTGAGTGCATCCTATACATGTATCATAAATTTTTACAGAATGTGACATTGGATCTAGAAATTTCCCTTTTCAACATAACAATTTTCGATCTGGTAAAAATGAAATTAGTACTATATTAAGTTATATGTATTGTAGACACCAGACGAAGCAATGGTTTATCCAAACTTTAATAAATAATGCAATATATTTCTTAATCTGTTTGTGAGAAAGCATGAAAAGAGCCAAGAGACTTGAATTTAAAGCTTCAACAGTCATAATTATATGAATTCTACATACTAATTCGAATTAGCTAAAAAATTGGCTACTATCTTTGCAATATAAATTATTGCAATTTGAATATTGCAATATCAATGAATTGCAAAAATGCAAAATTCAATAAGTGAAAAAGAATACTATGAAATAACCTACTTCAAAAAAGGGTATTCTCAAATAAAAATAAGAAAAGAAGACTCGAATTTTATTAATCTTAATGTTCCATATTATTATAGATGCGCCTTTGTTTAGAGAAATCTATGTCTAATTATTCAAAAAATTCGATTGATTGATACGAGTTGATTTCCTGTTACGATGGATGGAAGAAAGAATGGATAGTCCAATAGCAGCTTCAGCCGCCGCAAGGGCTATAACAAAAATTGCGAAAATGTCTCCTTTTAATTGGCGACTATCAAATAGGGCAGAAAATGTTACGAGATTTAGATTAATTGAATTCAGTATAAGTTCAAGACATATTAGAGCTCTAACCATGTTTCGGCTTGTAATCAATCCATAGATACCAATCGAAAATAAATAGACACTCAAAAAAAGTACATGCTCAAACATCATTAACCAACTCCTTATCAATCTCGATTCATTTCAATATGAGGACAAGAATTGAACCGATTCAATTAATTAGAATAGAACAATTACGCAACAAAAGAGAAAATAAAGTATTTGTTGTGTTGACAGTAGATGGATTTTACTAAATTAAAATTGTTTTATTCTTTAGTTTTTTTTTTTTTAGATTTGAAAATTCTAAGAATTTATTATTGTCGAGCCATAGTAATTGCCCCTATTAAAGAAACTAGAAGAATTAGGGAAATGAGTTCAAAGGGAAGATAAAAATCGGTTGCTAAATGAATCCCAATTTGTTGAACATTATTTATGAGACCCTGTTCTACTATTTGGTTTGATCTTGTAGTCCAAAGAATTCCATACCACGAGGTATCTGGGATAGTAGTCATTAGTGAAAAAGGAATAGTTATAGAAACGAGTGAAGTAAACCCATCCCCAATAGTCCAATAATTCTTATCTTTAGACCATTCTGCGCCATTTACAAACATTACAGCAAATATGATCAAGACATTTATGGCTCCCACATAAATAAGAAGTTGTGCGACAGCTACAAAGTAGGAATTCAATAAAAAATAGAATAAGGATATACAAACAAGAACTAATCCCAGCGAAAAGGCCGAATAAATTGGGTTGGTAAGTAATACTACTCCTAGGCCCCCTAGTAGAAGAACAAATCCCCCAAATAGCACAAGAATCTCATGTATTGGTCCGGGTAAATCCATTATGGATAAGAAGAAATTAATAGTATAAAATTTTTCATGAACTGACTAAAACTAAAAGATTCAAGGAAAGAAAAAGGTATTAGGATTTTTCTAACAAAAAAATCCTAGTACCTAGTAATCAGTAATCGTTCTTGAATTCCAAGATTTTTCTTCGTCTATTTTACTTTGAGGCGAATTCCTAATTGTTTGAATTGTGTAATCCCCCATTATAGAGATTGGTAACCGACTCAAAGCAATTTGATTGTAATTCAATTCATGACGATCATAAGTAGAAAGTTCATATTCTTCAGTCATTGATAAACAGTTTGTCGGACAATATTCAACACAGTTACCACAAAATATACAAACTCCGAAATCAATACTATAATTAAGCAATTGTTTCTTTTTAATATCCTTTTCAAATCTCCAATCCACAAGGGGTAGATCTATTGGACATACACGAACACATACTTCACAAGCAATACATTTATCAAATTCAAAGTGTATTCGCCCGCGGAAACGCTCTGATGTAATTGATTTTTCATAAGGGTAGTGAATCGTTACAGGTAAACGATTTGTGTGGGATAAGGTAATTACGAAACCTTGACCAATGTATCTTGCGGCACGTATTGTTTGTTGACCATAACGAATGAACCCAGTTATCATAGGGAACATATTCTAAATATCTATGAAAAAGGTATGTTTCTTTCTCTTGTTTGAGATAACTTTTGCGTTGAAGATATTCTTACTGGTATTGTATTATCTTATTTATAGTGAAACTAGTTGGGAAGAAGTTGTTAATAAGAGATTGCCCAGAGAAATAGGTAAAAGAAATTTCCATCCAAGATTTAATAACTGATCCATTCTCATTCGGGGTAAAGTCCATCTTATTGTGATAGAAATGAAGAGAAATAAAAAAGCTTTAGTTAATGTAATAAGGATACCCATTATCATTTCCAAAATTCCCCCAATTTTATTCATTTGGAAAAATCTAAAAAAGGATATATAGGGAATAGAAAAATTCCATCCACCTAAGTAGAGAACAGTTACAAATAAAGAGGAAACTAATAAATTTAGGTAAGAAGCAAGATAAAATAAACCATATTTAATACCGGAATATTCGGTTTGATAACCCGCTACTAATTCTTCCTCCGCTTCTGGTAAATCAAAGGGTAATCTTTCACATTCTGCCAAAGAAGAAATTAGAAAAACTAGAAAACCTATAGGCTGACGCCAAAGATTCCATCCAAAAAAACCATATTTTGACTGTGCTTCAACTATATCAACCGTACTTGAACTGTTAGATAATCATAGTCGATGATAACATCACAGTCCCCACCGCTATTCCAAAACCGTACATGAAATCTTAGTTTCATACGGCTCCTCTATGATCAGAAAAAAGGATTATTTCTTTTCCATCTTATCCACCGGTGTAGATAGAATTAGGTAAGATAAAATTGATTGGAAAGTCCTAAATTAGACCAAAGCAATTCTGTCTGCTAAAAGCGCTTCCGAATTGATCTTATCCTTTATAAAATAAAATGACAGTTTTTTCTTATTCAGTAATAACTTAATATTGTAATAAAACACTCGTTATAACAATTAATAAACGAAAAGAATTGGATATTAGTTCACGAAGAATTCCATTCTGTATGAATAGAGATAAAAGAAAGAATAAATAAGGATCTTTTTTTGTATTGTATTCCATATCTTTTGTTCGATTCTTCTTTCCCGGGGAAGGGGATACTTAAAAAGAAAAAAGAAATAAAGGGTTAATTCGTTCTTGATAGCTATTTCCTTAACAAGTGAATGGGAATATACTCTGGATCGGAATCCGAAGAAAGTACTACTTGATCATTTCCACCAATTTCAAGCCCTTATTATGATTCCTTTTAAGAAGAAGAATGTCTAATGATTTAGATTCTCTCATTACTAATCCTTTATGTACTTTAGTGTTCCTAATCCCTCACTAACTTTTTATAGGTTTTTTTATATGGTTATAAGTTCCAGTAATAACTAAAAATATTCTAGTAATGGAATTCCATATCGTAAATCCTTTATTCTTGCCCGCTTCAAGATATGATGACTAATCAAACAATCTCAATCTTGGGGTAAACAGTTTACACTGTTTATGTTTACTTCAATTTTTTCTTGTACGTAGGAAATGAGATTTTGGATTTTTACTACAAATTAATAAGTTGTTTTGTTTCACTCATATAGCTATCTAGTTTGACTTGCCGACCTGAATACAGAATAAGAAAAGGAAGATAAGTATTCAATGGATTTAAGAGGAAAATCTCCTTTTTTAACGAATCACACGTAGAGATATTGCTAGCACACAAAAAGTTAATGGTATTTCATAACTAATAGATTGAGCAGCCGCTCGTAGACCACCTGAAAAAGAATATTTATTATTTGAGCTATATCCTGCCATAAGAAGACCAATAGGAGCAATACTTGAAATGGCAATCCATAAAAAAACACCAATACTAAGATCAGCTAAAACAAAATGATATCCAAAAGGGATAACTAAAAAACTTAATAAAACAGATATGACTGCTATGGAGGGTCCAATGCTAAATAAAGGAATCTCTCCTCGGGATGGGAGGATATCCTCTTTAAAAATAAGCTTAGTTCCATCTGCTATAGCTTGAAGCAGTCCTAGGGGGCCGGCATATTCAGGACCAATACGTTGTTGTATCGATGCGGATATTTCTCTTTCTAACCACACAATTACAAGTACTTCTATTGTAATTCCCAGTAGGAGGGTCAAAATAGGTAGAATCCATATCAGTCCATAGACTTCTTTTAATAATTCCGATTTCGAAAAAGAATTGATAGTTTCTACCTCTACCCTATCTATTATCATTTCAACGATCAACTTCCCCCATAATGATATCTATACTACCTAATATCGTCATGATATCAGCCAATTTCATTTTTTTAACTAGTTGAGGAAGAATTTGTAAATTAATAAAACCGGGTGGACGTATTTTCCATCTCCAGGGGAAAAGACTGTCATCTCCTACCAGATAAATTCCTAATTCGCCTTTTGGAGCTTCTACTCTTACATAAAGCTCCTGCTTTGATAATTCAAAATTTGGAGAAGGTTTTTTACCAAGAAATCTATATTCAAAATCATTCCATTCCGAATTCTTTGCTTTCTTAAAGCGTTGGGCTTCTAAATTCTCATAAGATCCTCCAGGAATTTTTTCTATAGCCTGTTGAATAATTTTAACGGATTCCTTCATTTCACCAATTCGTACTAAATAGCGAGCTAATGAATCTCCTTCTTTTTGCCATTGGACTTTCCAATCGAATTGATTGTAAGACTCATAAGGATCAATTTTACGAAGATCCCATTGTATTCCAGACGCTCGTAACATTGGTCCTGATAAGCCCCAATTTACAGCCTCTTCTCCGCTAATAAAACCTACTCCTTCAACTCGTTCTAAAAAAATGGGATTCTGTGTAATAAGTTGTTGATATTCAACAACTCCTCGTAAAAAATAATCACAGAAATCTAAACATTTGTCCGTCCATCCATAAGGTAGATCGGCAGCTACTCCGCCGATGCGAAAATAATTATGCATCATTCGCATACCTGTAGCAGCTTCAAATAGATCATATATCAATTCTCTCTCTCTAAAAATGTAGAAAAAAGGAGTCTGTGCGCCGAGATCCGCCATAAAAGGCCCAAGCCATAATAAATGAGAAGCTATACGGCTCAATTCTAACATAATTACCCGAATATAGCTGGCTCTTTGAGGTATTTGAATATTCTCTAATAATTCTGGTGCATTTACTGTTATTGCTTCTGTAAACATTGTAGCTAAATAATCCCACCGTGTTACATAAGGCAAATATTGTATAATAGTTCTGTTTTCGGCGATTTTTTCCATTCCTCTGTGTAAATAGCCTAATATGGGTTCACAATCAACAACATCTTCACCATCGAGAGTAACGATCAGTCGAAGAACACCATGCATTGATGGGTGCTGAGGGCCCATATTGACTATCATTAGATCTTTTCTTGTAAACGGTAGACTCTTATTCTTTTTTCTTCCTTAATTCATTATTCCATGAATTCCTCAAAACGAGGCTCATCAAAATGCAAAATCTAAGACTACTATAAGACTACTAATAAAATAAGAAAAAAATTCGAACGATTAAATTACTTCTCCCGAATATCCAACTGACTTATTAATTTCTTATAACGTACTCTATTTTTCTTTGCCAAATAAGCCAGCAAACGTTGACGTTTTCCCAAAAGTCTTCGTAGACCTCTTTCCGATGAAAAATCTTTTTTGTGTAATTCCAAATGTGAAGCAAGTCTCCGTATCTTATTGGTGAAACTGAATACTTGAAATTCAACAGAACCCCTGTTTTCTTGTTTTTCTTCTTTAACCATAAATCAAAAAATTTTTCTACCTCCTTTCTTTTTCATATATTTTTCTGATCAGGAAAAATAAAAAATTATGTCAGTTATTTTGAAGTTATTCGAATCTCGTACACACAAAAATTTGCAATTATTCATCTACTGCTGGAATCTATAATTTGGATTTATTTTATCGATGCAAATTGGATTTGGATAGAAGGGTACATTCTTTTATTTTAGATCGAAGAAATGTTTCTTCGATCTAAAATAAAAGAATTTTGCTGATTTATTTATTGCTATATCCAATTTAT